TCACATTTTTTATTTTGTCCGAGATAATTCTCTTAGGGCCCTTTTTTACAAATGAGTTGATTAAGTCCAAATTTTGGAAAGATGAATAAACAGACCCATATAAAATGGATGCTATGAATAGTCCGAAAATGGCTATACTTACTGAAAAAATAGCATTTATGAAAAACCCATACCAATACACAGAATAATTCGAATTTGGATGAAAAGGACTTACTGATGGAATTAACCATCTCGATAATATATCAAAATCTACTATTCCTTCATCAAAACGAATTCCTATTAATCCAATGAACAAAGTAAATAGTACCAATATGACTAGAGAAAATAGCATAGTATTGTCCGATTCATGAGGATACATAGAAGGATCTTTTTTTCCAAAATGAGTACTAAAATATCGCGTTGTCTTTCTTACATTATTATCAATTTGATATGTATCCTTTGAAAAGGGGGAGACTTTATTATTCATTGCGGATAAAAGTAAATTTCTATTGACTGTTTTAGGTGGTTCTTTTCCCCATATGGATATTGAATAGAATGAGCTGTTTTTAGTGCTACTATAATTTTGAAAATTAACACGCAAATATCCATCAAAAGTAAGTAAATACACCCGAAACATATAAAACGCGGTTAATCCCACTGTGAAAGAAGCTATTATTGCTAAAATGGGTGAATACAACCAACTATCATTAAGAATTTCATCTTTGGACCAAAAACAAGCAAGAGGTGGAATACCGCAAAGAGAAAGCGTACCTAATAAAAAAGTAATTCTTGTAATTGGAACATACCTTGTTAAACCGCCCATAAGAACCATATTCTGACTTTTCTCTGGCGAATATCCAACAATGGGCTCCATTGAATGAATAACAGATCCGGATCCAAAAAATAATAAAGCTTTAGAATAGGCATGAGTGATCAAATGAAATAAAGCAGCTCTATAAGAACCTATACCTAGAGCTAACATAATATAACCCAATTGAGACATTGTAGAGTAGGCTAAACTTTTTTTGATGTCTCCTTGAGCAAGAGCTAAAGTAGCTCCTAATAGTACTGTTATTACACCTATTAAAGAAATTAGATTCATTATATAAGGTATGACTATGAAAAGAGGAAGAAGTCGAGCTACAAGAAAAATTCCCGCTGCGACCATCGTCGCAGCGTGTATAAGAGCCGAAATGGGGGTGGGTCCCTCCATGGCATCAGGTAACCATACGTGAAGGGGAAATTGTGCAGATTTAGCGATTGCGCCGACGAATAATAAACAGGCACACAAAGTAGCAAATAAAGAATTGAACTCATTATTATGAACTAAGTTATTAACTATTTCGAACAAATCCCGAAATTCGAAACTGCCTGTTATCCAGTAGAAACCTAAAATTCCTAATAATAAACCAAAATCCCCTACACGATTAGTTACAAAAGCTTTTTGGCAAGCACTTGCTGCAATCGGACGTGTAAACCAAAAACCTATTAATAAATACGAACACATTCCCACAAGTTCCCAAAAAATATAAATTTGTATCAAATTTGAGCTAGTAACTAATCCCAGCATGGAAGTATTGGAAAAACTAATATAAGCAAAAAATCTCAAATATCCTTGATCGTGGGACATATAATTGTCACTATAAATAAGAACCATAATTCCCACAGTAGTAATTAGTATTGACATAATAGAAGTAAGTGGATCGATCAAGTATCCGAATTCTAAGGAAAAATCATTATTGATGGTCCAAGACCATAGATATTGATAAATAAAACTTCCATTTATTTGCTGAATAGACAAATTGGCCGAAAACGCCATAGTTATACTTAGCAGTAAAATGCTAAGAAAAGTCCACATACGACGAAGATTTTTTGTTGCTGTAGGAATAAGCAGAAGTCCAAATCCTATTGACATAGTAACCGGAAGTGGAATAAGGGGTATTATCAATGCATATTGATATGTATGTTCCATAAAAAACCATTTTTTTCTTAATTTTTTTTTTTACTTTTTCTCAGATATTTTAAATATTCATTCAAATAAATGATATGACAAAATACCTAAGTAAAGGTTTTTTACTAGTATAAAATACTACTACAAAATACTAATACAAAATACTAAATTTTTAATCATTCTAGTACTATGCATATTCTGATGATTTATATTTATAACCGCATTATCATTATATAGTAAGGAAAATAAATTCTACCAAAAACAGTACTTAATTTGAATATGGGTGATAATATCCATCAATAATTGACTCAATAAGAGGGAACCTCCCTTATTCTAATTCTAATGTTCTAATGAATTTTTTTTTTAGTTTCATACTCTATTTTTTTCTCCCTCCATAGGGGGGAAACGTATATGTATTTGTATTTTTTATGTTATAACATATATTATATGCGGGATAAGTATGTATAATGATGAAAAAGAATAATCCATTTTGAACAATACATGTCTTTCACATACAACGAGAAAAATGAGTACTCCTTTTTGAATGGCGGTTCCAAAAAAACGTACTTCTATATCAAAAAAACGTATTCGTAAAAATATTTGGAAGAAGAAGGGATATTTAAATGCAGTAAAAGCTCTTTCTTTAGCTAAATCTATTTCCACAGGGCATTCAAAGAGTTTTTTTGTGCAACAAACAAGCAATAAAGTCTTGGAATAATTTGACATACCATGAAGAACTGAAACTTTTTCATTAAAAATGAATGATTCACATTAACTATGTCTATCAATTCCCCTTTCCAACTAGAAATGGGAATTGATAGACATTGAAACTCTTTTTTTATATATCTAGCCAAAAACCTAATTGAATTTATTCAATATGGTATCATAAATTATGGACACAAGGAAGAGTATTAATACTTGATGATACGAAGGTATCGAAATGAGACTAAGGTATGAAAATCATTAGAAAAATTCCTTGGATTTAGTGATTAAATTTTATATATATATATATAAAATATATAAAACCTATTTTTTTTTTACACAATCAATCTTTTTGTTTTGTTTGGATCTATGGAATAATAAAAAAAAAAAAAGACAAAAAGAAAATAATTTTGAATTTTATATCTCGATTGAGAACAACACTATTGATTTCCAGCTGTTTTGGGATAGTTTCTAGTATGTGAAAGTTTATTGTTAAAACTGAACCCTACGTTGCTAAGGTTATTATGAAAAATTCACATATGAATTTCAATGAGGTTTATTCATCGATTCTAAAGTTTCCTAAACTATATTGAATCCTTGAATCTCGACAAGTCAACATGAATTGACTATTATTTATTAATATTTTTAGTAAGCCGCCATGGTGAAATCGGTAGACACGCTGCTCTTAGGAAGCAGTGCTAGAGCATCTCGGTTCGAGTCCGAGTGGCGGCATCCTCTAAAAGAGACATAATGGATCTTATAATGTATTTAATTCCCAATTAAAATTCTGTAATAGGGCTCCCTTCTTTTTATGATATTTGTGACTTTAGAACATATATTAACTCATATCTCTTTTTCGATCATTTTAATGGTGTTTACGATTCATTTGATGACCTTATTATTCCACGAAAACATAGGATTATGTGATTCGTCGGAAAAAGGGATGATAGCTACATTTTTCTCTATAACAGGCTTATTAGTTATTCGTTGGATTTATTCGGGGCATTTCCCATTAAGTAATTTATACGAGTCATTAATTTTCCTTTCGTGGAGTTTTTCCATTATTCATATTATTTCCAAGATTAAGATAGGGAACCGTAAAAATGATTTAAGCACAATAACGGCACCCAGTGCTATTTTTATGCAAGGTTTCGCCACATCAGGTCTTTTAACCGAAATGCATCAATCTGCAATATTAGTACCTGCTCTACAATCTCAATGGTTAATGATGCACGTAAGTATGATGTTATTGAGCTACGCAGCTCTTTTATGCGGATCATTGTTATCAGTCGCTCTTCTAGTTATTACATTTAGAAAAAGCATCGATATCTTTTGTAAGGGCAATTATTTATTAATAAAGTCCGTTTTATTTAGCGAGATCAAATACTTGAATGAAAAAGGAGGTGTTTTTAAAAACACTTCCTTTCTTTCATTTCGAAATTATTACAAATATCAATTGACTCGGCGTTTGGATTATTGGAGTTTTCGTACCATTAGTTTAGGGTTTACTTTTTTAACCATAGGCATTCTTTCTGGAGCAGTATGGGCTAATGATACATGGGGATCTTATTGGAATTGGGACCCCAAGGAAACTTGGGCATTTATTACTTGGACCATATTTGCGATTTATTCACATACTAGAACAAATAAGAATTTACAAGATATGAATTCGGCACTTGTGGCTTCTATAGGATTTCTTATAATTTGGATATGCTATTTTGGGATCAATCTATTAGGAATAGGTCTACATAGTTATGGTTCATTCACATTAACATAATTTCTAATTGAATAAACTACACGAAGAATACATAAGAAGATTGTCTCATACTCATATATAACGAAAGTTTGTGCGACTTTTTGATAACCGTTTGAGTCAAATGGTTATCAAAAAGTCGAGAGGCATCTCATTCCAATTTTAATTCATTTCATTTTTTTTTTTGCATGGTATATCGAATGGTTTTAAAAATATGAAATTCAAAGAATTCTAAGACTTTCTGTTTGAGTAATGAAAACTATCTATAAAAATAATTAGATAGGATAGTTTGTACCTTATCAACTGATAACAAGAGAGCGAAATCAGGATAAATACCAATCCCTATTACGGGTAGAAAGATACAGATAGAAATAAAGAGTTCTCGTGGTCCAGAATCGAAAAAATTCGAATTTTGAACATCGAATAGCTTGTATCCATAGAACATCTGACGTAACATAGATAAAAGATAAATAGGAGTTAATATCATTCCCATTGCTATTACAAAAGTAATTAGCACTTTTGGCATTAAAAGATATTTTGAGCTGGTAATTATTCCAAAAAATACTACTAATTCCGCAACAAAACCACTCATTCCTGGCAATGCAAGAGAAGCCATCGAGAAGCTGCTGAACATGGTAAATATTTTTGGCATTTGTATAGATATCCCCCCTATTTGGTCGAGATAAACAAGACGTATTCTATCACAACTCGTTCCCGCCAAGAAAAAAAGTGCAGCACCAATAAATCCATGAGAAAGTATTTGTAAAATGGCTCCATTTAGTCCCATGCCGGTTATAGAACCAATTCCTATAATTGTGAAACCCATGTGAGATACGGAGGAATAGGCTATTCTCTTTTTAAAATTGCGTTGACCGAAAGAAGTTGAAGCTGCATATATTATTTGCGTTGTTCCCACTATCACAAACCAGGGAGAAAATATAGAATGAGCGTGGGGAAATAATTCCATATTGACCCGGATCAATCCATAGGCTCCCATTTTTAATAAGATTCCAGCTAGAAGCATACATGTACTGTAATGTGCCTCGCCATGGGTATCTGGTAACCATGTATGTAGGGGTATAATTGGCAATTTGACAGCATAAACAATAAGGAAACCAAAATAGAATAGTATTTCCAATGCTACAGGATATGATTGATTAGCTAATCTTTCAAAATCTAATGTCGGCTCATTGGAACCATATAAACCCATACCTAGAACTCCTATTAAGAGAAAAATAGAACCTCCCGCAGTGTACAAAATAAACTTTGTAGCCGAATACAGACGTTTCTTTCCCCCCCACATGGATAAAAGTAAGTAAACGGGAATTAATTCTAATTCCCACATAATGAAAAAAAGTAAAAGGTCTCTAGAAGAAAATAATCCTATTTGACCGCTGTACATTGCTAACATCAGGAAATAGAACAATCGTGAATTTCGAGTAACCGGCCAAGCCGCTAAAGTAGCTAAAGTGGTGATAAATCCTGTCAGTAAAATGGGTCCTACGGAAAGTCCATCGATTCCCAATCTCCAGTGAAAATTTAAAATATTTATCCATTGAAAATCTTCTTCCAGTTGGATTAATGGATCGTCCAATTGAAAACGGTAACAGAATGCATAAGTCGTTAGAAGGAGCTCTAATAAGCATATACATAGAGTATACCACCGAAACACCTTATTCCCCTTATGAGGGAGAAAAAAAATAGAAGAACCCGCGAATATCGGCAAAACAACAAGTATTGTTAACCAAGGAAAATAACTCGTGATAAAGACAAGATACGCTTTGACCAGAAAAGCCCGTGCTCGGAAAAATAATATATTATTTATATAGTACGGGCTTTTGTCGGTAAAGAGGAATCAAATGATTCGAGTGGAGTTTTGTGTAACGTATCAATCAATAAGATAGACCCATGCTTCGAGTTGTTTCATGCCATAAATAAACACGGACACTTAAAAAATCTGTTGGGCAAGCGGACTCACATCTCTTACAACCCACACAATCCTCGGTTCTTGGCGCAGAAGCAATTTGCTTAGCCTTACATCCGTCCCAAGGTATCATTTCCAGTACATCTGTGGGACAGGCTCGTACACATTGAGTACACCCTATACATGTATCATAAATTTTTACTGAATGTGACATTGAAACTATAAATTCCCGTTTTTAACATAAAAAATTTCGATCTGGTATGGCAAAATAAGTAGTAAATAAATTATATATTTATATTGTAGACACCAGACGAATCAGTGATTTATATCCACTTTTTTTTTCAATATATTTTATTTCTAAATCCGTTTATGAGAAAGTGCCAAGAGACTTTGATTCCCGTTTCAACAATCAAAGTAATACGAATCGCATATACGAATTCAAATAGGTAAATAATACAATATTTAATATTAATGGAATTCCAATAAATAACTATATGTCTTTATTTATATAATGAATGATTACGACTAATTATTCAACAAATTCGATTGATTGATATGAGTTGATTTTATGTTATGATGGATCGACGAAACAATAGCTAGCCCAATAGCCGCTTCCGCCGCTGCAATAGCTATGACAAAGATTGAGAAAATGTCTCCTTTTAATTGGCGACTATCAAATAAATCAGAAAATGTTACGAGATTTATATTAACCGAATTTAGTATAAGTTCAAGACACATAAGTGCTCTAACCATGTTTCGACTTGTGATTAATCCATAGATACCAATAGAAAATAAATGGATACTAAAAAAAAGTACATGCTCGAACATCATCAACTAACTCCTCATCAATCTCGATTCATTTAAATATAAACAATAATTTGACTGATTCGATTGACTAGAATGGAACAATTAAAGAAAAAAGAAAGGTATTGGCAATAGATTTAACTAAAAATTGGATTCTTTTTTTATTTGATTCAAAATTTCGAATTCTTAGACCTTTTTAAAATTATAAGTATTTATTATTGACGAGCCATAGTAATTGCACCTATTAAAGAAACTAAAAGAATTATAGAAATGAGTTCAAACGGAAGATAAAAATCCGTTGATAAATGAATCCCAATTTGTTGAACGTTAATTATTAGGTCCTGCTCTAGAATCTGGTTTGATTTTGTAGTCCAAAGAATTCCGTACCATGATGTATCTAGGATAGTAGTAATTAGTGAAAAAAGAATACTTATACAAACCAATAAAGTGATCCCATCTCCGACGGTCCAAAGACGAGAATCATTGGAATATTCTGAACCATTCATGAACATTACAGCAAATATGATTAATACATTTATGGCTCCCACATAAATAAGGAGTTGTGCAGCAGCTACAAAATAGGAATTTGATGGAATATATAATAAGGATATACAAACAAGAACCAATCCCAACGAAAAGGCAGAATAAATTGGATGGGTAAATAATACTACTCCCAGACCCCCTAGTATAAGAACTGATCCCAGAAATACTACAAGAATATCATGTGTTGGTCCAGATAAATCCATTATGTATAAAATAAGAGATAAATAAGTCTAACGATTTCATGATCTTACTAAATAGCCCATTAGGAAGGAAAAAGGGGTTACACCCTTTTTCTTGTATATGATACGTTCCTAATGTAGTATAGATTAATATAGATATAGATAAAGTTATTGGACCAATCCTACTTTTTTTATCCTAGAAAGAAAAGAGTAGTTTAAATTTTTAATTTCGAAATCATCACGAAAAATATATTATAAGTTTTAATCAAAGAGTGATTCTTCACAAATAATAGTCATTATTTCTAGTTACTTAATTTATAATTTATAGTTACTGACGAACAAAAAAAAAGTATCTTTTCTATCAAATTAGAAAAACAAGACCTTACTAATTGGTAATCGTTCTTGAATCGAGGGATTTATCTTTGTATATTTTTATTTGAGTTGAATTTCTAACGGTTTGAATTGTGTAATCTCCAATTACTGATATTGGTAGCCGACCTAAAGCAATTTGATTATAATTCAATTCGTGACGATCGTAAGTAGAAAGTTCATATTCTTCAGTCATTGATAAACAATTTGTTGGACAATATTCGACACAGTTACCACAAAATATACAGACACCGAAATCAATACTATAATTAAGCAATTGTTTCTTTTTTATATCTTTTTCAAATCTCCAATCAACAACGGGTAGATCTATGGGGCATACACGAACGCAGACTTCGCAAGCAATACATTTATCAAATTCAAAATGTATTCGACCGCGGAAACGTTCTGAGATGATCGATTTTTCATAAGGATATTGAATAGTTATAGGTAAACGATTTGTGTGGGATAAGGTAATTATGAAACTTTGACCAATGTACCTTGCGGCTCGTATTGTTTGTTGACCATAATTCAAGAACCCAGTCACCATAGGAAACATATTGTAGATATCGATGAATATATTTTTTTCTCTTGTTTAAGGGAGGTTATGGGTATAGAATATCATTATTGTATTCTGTTATTTATAGTGAAACAAGTTGGAAAGAAGTTGTCAATAATAGATTACCCAGAGAAATAGGTAAAAGAAATTTCCATCCAAGATTTAACAACTGGTCCATTCTCATCCTAGGTAAGGTCCATCTTGTTGCGATAGAGATGAACAGAAACAAATAAGCTTTCGCTAATGTAATAAAGATACCGATTGTTATTCCAAAGACTCCATTTATTCCGAAAGGTTCAGGAATAGATATGTACGGAATAAACAAATTCCACCCCCCTAAATAAAGAACTGTTACAAATAAGGAAGAAACTAATAGATTTAGGTAAGAAGCAACGTAAAATAACCCATATTTGATACCCGAATATTCGGTTTGATAACCTGCTACTAATTCCTCCTCTGCTTCTGGTAAATCAAAAGGTAATCTTTCACATTCTGCTAGAGAAGAAATTAGAAAAACAATAAAACCTATAGGTTGCCGCCACAGATTCCACCCCTCAAAACCATATTTTGACTGTGCCTCAACTATATCGACTGTACTTGAACTGTTAGATAATCATAGTTGATAAGAACATCACTGTTTCCATCACTATTTCAAAACCGTACATGAGATTTTCACCTCATACGGCTCCTCTATGGCCGAAAATAAATGTAAGGACCTGTTTGATATTATTGGTATCCTTTCCTTTTCTTGGGGGGAGGATACAATAAAAAAACATTGGAAAGTCCCACAAATTAGACCAACGCAATTCTGTTTGCTAGAATAATAAAAGGGGCGCTTCCGAATTGATCTCATCCCTTATAATTAATCTTAGTTTGGTAATAGTTTTATCCTTCAATAAAATACTCATTATATCACTCAATAGATAGAAAGAATTAGGCACTAGTTCATGAATCATCAATAAGAAGAATGGAATGACACATGTATTTATATTATATATTATATGTAAAAAAAAAAGAAAAGGATCTTTTTTTCCCGTTCTATTATTGTATATTGTATTCCCTTTTTTTTGCTCCTGTTCTTCTTTCTCTTTCTCAGAAGAGAGTACTCTTTACTCTTACGAAAAAATAAATAAATAAAATAAAGGATTAATTCGTTCTTGATAGTCATTTCTTTATTCAGTGAATAGGAGCATACTCTAGATCAAAATCGTGGGGAAGTACTGCTTGATCGTTTCTACCAACTTAAAGCCCCTATTATGATTCGTTTATGTAGAAATACCTCTTTTTTGATACCTGACATTATTTCCATTACTAATCCTTTGTGTACCTTGGTGTTCCTAACGGTTCACTGATTTTTGATTGATCCCTCGCTGCGTAAACTCCATAACGCGGATCTTTTGCACCCGCTTCAAGATATGATAACTCATCAAAGAATTAAAATCTCGGGATAAACAGTTTTCACTGCTTATGTTTAGTTTTACTTTATTCTTGTATATAAGGAATGAGATTTTCTCTTTTTACTACAAATTTCTAAGTTGTTTTTTTTCACTCATATAACTATCTAGTTTAACTCATCCATCTGAATGGAATGAAATGATGAAAAAAAAAGAAGATATTTATTCAATACATTACATTTACCTTCCTTTATTTAATTTCTAGGAAGGGTCAAATGTTCCAACGACTCACACGTAGAGATATGGATAATACACATAGAGTTAATGGTATTTCATAACTAATAGATTGAGCAGCAGCTCGTAGACCACCCGAAAAGGAATATTTATTATTTGATCCATATCCTGATATAAGAAGACCAATAGGAGCAATACTGGAAATGGATATCCATAAAGAAACGCCTATACGGAGATCGGCTAAAACAAGTCGATACCCAAAAGGAATTACTAAATAACTTAGTAGGATTGATATGACCGCTATAAATGGTCCGACACTAAACAAATGAATATCTCCCCTAGATGGTAGTAGGTCCTCTTTAAAGAGTAGTTTAGTCCCGTCTGCTAGAGCTTGAAGAATCCCCAACGGGCCCGCATATTCAGGCCCAACACGTTGTTGGATCGCTGCGGATATTTCTCTTTCTAACCATACAATTACCAGTACCCCTATTGTGATTCCCAATATAAGGGTCAAAACGGGGACAAACAGCCAGATAAGTCCATAGATTTCTTTTAAGGATTCCAATTTATAAAAGGAATTGATAGCTTGTACTTCTTCTGTGCCAATTATCATTTCAACGATCAACTTCTCCCATAATGATATCTATACTACCTAATATCGTCATGATATCGGCCAATTTCATTCTTTTAATTAGTTGAGGAAGAATTTGCAAATTGATGAAACCGGGTGGACGAATTTTCCATCTCCAAGGGAAAACACTATTATCTCCTATCAAATAAACCCCTAATTCTCCCTTCGGGGCTTCTACTCTTACATAAAGCTCTTGTTTCGACAATTCAAAATTAGGTGAAGGTTTTTTACTAATAAATCTATATTCAAAATCATTCCATTCGGAATTTTTTGTTCTAGCAAAGCGCCGAACTTCTAAATTTTCATAAGGTCCTCCTGGAATTCCTTCTAGAGCCTGTTGAATAATTTTTACGGATTCCCTCATTTCGCCAATTCGCACTAAATAACGAGCTAATGAATCTCCCTCTTTTTGCCACTGAACTTCCCAATCAAATTCATTGTAGCATTCATAATGATCAATTTTGCGAAGATCCCATTGGATCCCAGAAGCTCGTAACATTGGTCCGGATAAACCCCAATTTATTGCTTCTTCTCCGCAAATAATGCCCACTCCTTCAACTCGTTCCAAAAAAATGGGATTCCGCGTAATAAGTTTTTGATACTCAACAACTCCAGTTAAAAAATAATCGCAGAAATCCAAACATTTATCTATCCAGCCATGAGGTAGATCGGCAGCTACTCCTCCGATACGGAAATAATTATGCATCATTCGCATACCTGTGGCAGCTTCGAATAGATCATATAGCAATTCCCTCTCTCTGAAAATATAGAAAAAGGGAGTCTGCGCACCGATATCCGCCATAAAAGGTCCAAGCCATAACAAATGAGAAGCTATACGGCTTAGCTCCAGCATAATTACTCTGATATAGCTGGCCCTTTGAGGTACTTGAACATTTCCCAGTTGTTCTGGTGCATTTACCGTTATTGCTTCTGTGAACATAGTAGCTAAATAATCCCAACGTGTTACATAAGGCAGATATTGTATAATTGTTCGGTTTTCTGCTATTTTCTCCATCCCTCTATGTAAATAGCCCAATATAGGTTCACAGTCAATAACATCTTCACCGTCGAGAGTAACAATTAGTCGAAGAACACCATGCATTGATGGGTGGTGAGGACCCATATTGACTATCATGAGATCCTTTCTTGTGGCGGGTACAGTCATATCTTTTATTCCCTAATTAATTATTCCATGAATTTTTCAATTGAGGTTTCTAAAAAAATATATAATAACAACTAAGAAAAAATTCAAACAAATATGAAAATTAACGAGTTTTTAGTTCACGAATATCCAAATTACTAATTAATTTCTTATAACGTATTCCACTTTTCTTTGACAAATAAGCCAGCAAGCGTTGACGTTTTCCCAGAATTCTTCGTAGACCCCTTTGTGATAAAAAGTCTTTTTTGTGAAATTCTAAATGCGAAGTAAGTCTCCGTATCTTATTAGTGAAATTGAATACTTGAAATTCAACAGACCCTTTGTTTTCCTCTTTTTCTTCTTGTGGAATAACCGAGATTAATGAATTTTTGACCATAAAAAAATTCTTCAACATCCATTTTTTTTTTTACTGATCAGGAATAATAATAATTATATTATAATAATGCTAGTCATTTTAATCGGGTATACGCAAAAACTCAGATTTATTCATATATTTTTTATCCTATCAAAATCAAATTTTATGTTTGAAAGAAAATTCGATTTTCATATAAGGATAAGGAGATATAATACATTTCATGTATGAAAGAGAATTATTTCTTTGTACCTAAGAACATTCTCTCACTTTACTATTCCTAGCGCCAATCAAATAAAATTGATATGCTATTAAATCCATATAATGTATATATATGTACCAAAATTAACCCAAGGTACATTTTTTGGTATCTATCGAGTACATTATGCAATATACAGGCAATATATCATTAACTAACTCTGAATTGTGGATACATATGTATCCTTGACATACTGAAACGACTTCCATTATTGGTATCAAACCAATATCGATTCATACAAGCTAAATCTTCTAATCGATAATCGGGCCAAAGAAGCAATTTGAGTTTAAGAAATTTATTTGTATCTGTATTACGATGTTTGTCCTTATTCAAAAATTCTTCACAGTTTCTTATCTTGTTTTCGTTGAAAAATATTGGATTTATATCCACAGCATTCCAATTCCAGGAATTGAAACAAATTAGAATTCTCAATTCTCTACGACGTCTAGGAGATAGAATATTTTCTGGAACAAGCAAATTATAATAATTTTTTTCTACATTCACAAGCATATTGCTATGTCGTGCAATGGATCTGTCGAAATTCCTCTTATCAACATTTCTTTTTTTTATGCATTTTCTATTAGTTTCGATTTGGTCTTTTCTCTTATCAAACAATGAAATACTTGTGGTTTGATAGATAATAAATTGTCCATCCCTTTTTAGAAATAAAGGAATTGGTTCGATAATCAATATTCCTGATTGTATCAATTCTTTAATAGCTAGATCCTTCTGAATTAACATTATATCCGGGCGTATCTCTCCTCTTTGAATAGAAGATATAGCAATTTCCTTCATATTTTTCATTCTAAGCAGTAGAAAAGACGCCTTGATATTATCGATCATTATTTCATTCGAGGAGTTATCCCATCTTAATTGAAAAAGGAAAATTTTATTCAGGAATAATTCTAGTTCTTCTTCCTTTTCCTTCCTGCTCTTGAATTTTATTTGATTTCGACCTTTTTTCATTTTAAGGTCTGATTTCAGGGAATCTTTTTCAACATCTCCTTTTTTCTTTTGTTTTCGTAGACCTGGTCCACGCTTTCGTTGGCTCCTTTTTTTTTTTTCTTGGTTGGAATTTTTGAATTCAAGATATTCTTTTTGATTGGATGCTATATGACGATTCTTTTTTTTATTTACGTTGATTTTTTTCTTTGGATTTTTAATACTATTTTCATTTCTATTCAAATCTAAAAGAAGTAATTTAATTGGTATAATCCATGGGTTAATCTTATATGTATCAAAAAGTAGCACAAATTTTGGGAAAAATAAAGATTCTAATTCTAGATTTGATATGTTATCATTATGATAGAATCTATCTTGATTCATCCCTATCCAATCAAAAAAGTTTTTTTTTTTTTTTGATACCTTGATTTGTTGATGAATTGAAATATCCCTTTTTTCCGCTTTTTTATATTTATCCATTTCCGTATTTTTAGTAATCTTGGCACCAAGATGCGTATTGGTCCAAGTATCAATATCGATATTCTTTCTAATAAAAAAATGGAAAATTCTACAATTAAAATATTTTCTATCCATATTTTTATTCGTATCAATAATATATCTTTCTTCTAGATAATTACTAATAGCTGTATTTACCAATAAATAAAATGGGTCAAGTTTCAATAGATTGAAACTATATGGAATTTCTTGGTTACCGTTTACTTCCAATTTTGATCCATAAATATATGAGTCCTTGTCCTTTTTATCCCTATAATTCATATATTTATATGAAAAAAGATCATATCTGTAGTTTTTTTTTAATTTTTCTTTTTTTTTTTTCAATAAATCCACTTCCTTCGTGTAATGGTTAATTTTTTCTTTTTTATATGAATCCAATTTAATTGAGTCTTTATTTTGAATCAGACAACGTTGATTTACTATATTTCTCCATTTTTTCGGTTCTAACTGAGACCATTTAGTCTGGGATAAATTGTATTGATAATGACCCTTTAACCAGTTTTTCCATTCATTCATTCTAGACTTTTTTATTTTCTTATGCCTTGATTTGTAATCAAATATTCCTCGTTTTATACAAAAATCCTTTATCTTATACCTAAGAAAATGTTGGGTGCTGCGATCTTGAAGTACAGATCTCAAGTGATACTTGTTAAGTAATTTGATTTGTGATATTTTGTAAAATACATATGTTTGTGACAAAGAAGATAAATCACAATGACTAGTTAAATTATTATTGATACTATTAGTATTCAAAAACGAATTTTTTATAGTCGAAAAAAAGTGCATTGTGTTTTGATTTGTTTCATCAATTCCTTCTTTTTTTTTTTCATTGTTGTTAATGGATTTATTGATAATTTTTTTTTTTGATTCAAAAAAAAGTTGTGCATTGATCCTGGGAATGGTAATTGCACATAAAAAAATATCTATGTATATTTTTTCAATGAAAGATTTGATAAAATAATATGATTTACGTATTAATCGGATATTGTTTCTTTTGAATAGCTGCCAAATATATTTCTTAGATTCCGAAGTTAGAACTCTTTTTTTATTGTCTTTTTTGTTTCGTTCTATTTGATTCTTGATTGTTATGATCCTATCAGAAAGATCTTTCATTTTTTTTTCTATAAGCGCAGAATTTATCCAATTCGTGGATAGAATTTGAATGGTCGATTCATCATTAATTTGATTATGGATTTTTGAATTTTTTATATTTTCATTTGGGTCATATATTTTAACTTTACTCAACTCAAATAAAAAAATGGGATTTCTTTTTTCAAATTCTTTTATTATTCGTTTTATAACTAGAACTATTTTGATGTTCCATCCTGTTTTTTTTTTTTTTACGTTTACGTTTCTAATTGTTCTTTTGAATTCTTTATAAATGAGTTGAAAAAACGAAGATCGTTTTCGGGGAGAACCGAATGGGCGTTCCGCTTCCGTTCCCCATATTGTTAAAAAAAAAAAATTGTCCTTTTTTACTTTTTTTTTCATTGAATCTCTATGATGAGACTGTACCTTAGATCTTCTCCAAGATTTCAGACAGAAAGGAAATATAATTTTTATCTGAATCCCGTCTGTTAACCAACCCTTTGGAAATTCTGTTTCTGATAATTGAACACCGTTATAGGTACATTTAACGTGCATTTCTCTATTCCATTCCTTCAAATCTTCGTACCACTCAGGCAATTGGGATAATAATATAAGGCCAACATTTTTAGCTATTATTAACGAAGGCAATACAATGTATTTTCTAATAAAAGAGTGAGTTAATAATATCGAACTTCTTATTGGTTGACCAAATAGAATAGTATCCCAAGTTTCGGATATTGTTATCTCATCATTTTCTTCTTCTTTTTTTTTTTTTGCCCCTTCCCCCTCAAAAAAGGGGATTTTTAATTCCGATTCTCTACCAAACCAATTCCTAAAAATGATATTTTTGATTTCAGAAATATTTAAAATAGAGAAAATCAATGTTTTGTCTGTTCGATCCAAAAAAAGGGGAGAGTGTACATTTGCTTGAAAAATTTCCAAAATAACTGTTTTGCGTCTTTCAGCGCGCATGGATCCTTTTATTATATCCCGACGAAAATCTGATTCTTGAGCGTAACGTACCAAAGCCACTTCTTCTTCTTTATCAATAGTACTATTATTAGTACTAGTATCGAAATTACTATTCCGATTGTTATTATTATAAATTACCACGCGTTTGGATTTTCTTGAACGCATCTCAAAATTTTCCGTCGATTCTTCCTTAATTTCTTCTTCCTGCTCATAAAAATTATCGTTCAATAATTTATATGACCATCGAGAAAGCCTTTTACTTATTTCTTCTAGTCTAATGGATTTCTTTTTAATTGTTCTTTTATCATTTGGATCAGTTCTAATTACCTCAAATAAAAATTTAAAGGGTTTTGCTTTATTTTCTGAATCCATTTTTTTTTGTTCTGACAATAAATAATTTTTTTTTTTTAAATTAAAACTAGGCTCGGACTCAAAATAAAATCCCCCAATTGGGGGTAAAGAATTAGTTTTAGTACTAGAATTAAATAGTGATTCCCTATCAAACGTTTGATGTTCCATTTTTCGGAAGTCGGTAGAAAGTATACCATAAATTTTATTTATCCAAAATATTTCTACGGAATCCCCTGTAGAAGTGATTAAATCACTTATGTTTGCACTTGAATATAATTTTTTTATTGTTATGCGAAATGGTCCGTTCAAAAAAGGATCGTACGTTTTGGACAGACATTCTTGCTCATTTTTATCATTATAAAATCTGGTCCTTTTTTCGAACATATCTGGAACAGGAGATTCCTTCTCTTTTTCTAGAACTTTGATTCTCCTTATCAATTCATTTCTTAAGTTGTATTTCTTTTGTTCATTGGTATAAACAAAATAATTATATAGGTCTTCATAGCATGATTTTTCTTTTGTGTATAAATAAATTTTTCGTTCTATCATTTCGGAAAAAGTTGATAAACTGGGTGGATATGTAAAAGATATTATTTGTTTTCCATCGCTTGGACATGTATAAAAAAAATATTGTGAAAGTTCATTTCGTACAGCATTTTCAAATAGATAATTTTTTATATAGCGAAATGGACGATTCCATCTTTTATAATCGAAAAGAAAGGTAATAAAAGGTTTTTCAAATCGGAGATAGGTCTTTTTTTGTTCTTTTCCATTCACCCGGATCTCTTCTGTTTCATCTATTTTTTTCGGATCCTCCTTTTCTTCCGAAGAAAGGGAA